CGTTCCATGCCTCCTTTCATATATGGAAGATAGTATTTTCATATCATCAATATTTTTATATTATATATGGAAGATGATATTTGCATATCATCAATATATGACTCTCTCTAATATATATAGAGTCAAACATCTTTTTTTTTGAATCCATTCTGTCTTACTCTATAAAATAAACCTTCCAATCTATGTATCAAATAGAAGAGAAAGGAATGAAGACAAGAAATCATGGATTTTCACGTTTCCTTATTCAAGTGAAGTATATGAATTTTTTGATTGAATTTTATGGGTATAGGAATTCCAAGAGTACCGTCCTGGAACCGAAAAGCCGACTTGGCTTGACATATAGTGCGACTTGTCAAACATATTGGGTCATATGGGATTTACCCGTTCTCTTCCTCGATCGAGATATCCTCTGTTTCACCGAAGAAATATTGTATTGAATAAACCATCAATCATTCGGGGCGCGAAGTCAAATTGCAATATAAAATTGCAATATAAGATTTCAATATAAGATAATTGAAAGAATATATAAATCAAACCTAATTTCATTTTCATGTAGAGATTATTTCATGTGTATAGATATACAATCTATGATTGAAATCAAAAAACTATAAATGAATCAAAACCTATTTTCATGTGTATAGATATACAATCTATGAATGAAATCAAAAAACTATAAATGAATCAAAACCTATTTTCATGTGTATAGATATACAATCTATGATTGAAATCAAAAAACTATAAATGAATCAAAACCTATTTTCATGTGTATAGATATACAATCTATGAATGAAATCAAAAAACTATAAATGAATCAAAACCTATTTTGGTTGGATCTTAAATGAATGAAGAAATCGAATTTTAGAGATAAGGAATAAAGTATGGATAAATCGAATTCGGACAGATCTTTTTCTCGGAGTCGATAATGCAGAATGATTTATTATCAGGAGTCAATAAAATGGAACACAATGACTCAATTGAAAGAATCCTTATCTATCTATAGAGATAGATATGAACTATAGAGATAGATATGAACTATTATCGGTTGAACCAATGACTATTCATGATTCCATATAGAATCAATTCTATACCGCTTGAAAATACCATTAGAAGAATGTTATGGTAAAACTTCGTTTGAAACAATCGGTATTAACAAATTATTTTCAATAATCAAAAAACAATAATTAAAATACAAAAAACAATAATCAAAATACAAAAAAGGAGAAAATTCAAATATGACAATCATAATTTTAAAATCTTTATGCAGTAAAATAGCTCAATCGGTCGTCGTAGTCGGACTATATTATGGATTTTTGACCACATTCTCCATAGGACCCTCTTTTTTCTTTCTTATTCAAACTCGGGTTATGGAAGAAGGGACCGAGACAGATGTTGCATCGACAACAGGTTTTGTTGTCGGGCAACTCATAATGTTCGTATCAGTGTATTATTTACCTCTGCATCTAGCATTGAGTCAGCCTCATACAATAACTATCCTAGTTGTACTGTATCTTTTCTTTCATTTCTTATCTTACGAGGACTTTTTGGATTATGAATATGGACTTACTACCCGAAATTCAATGCGTAATTTCAGCATTCAACGTGTATTCCTGAATAATCTCATTTTTCAATTATTAAATCATTTCATTTTACCAAGTTCAACGTTAGCCAGATTAGTCAACATTTATATGTTTCGATGCAACAACAAGATTTTATTTGTAACAAGTAGTTTTGTTGCTTGGTTCATTGGTCAAATTTTATTAACAAAATGCCTTGGATTGGTATTATTCTGGATACGGCAAACTTATGCTTATGCTTATGGATCGAAGAAGTATAAGGGCCTTGTGTTGCATTGGAAGTACACTCTGTTAGACTGGACATGTATATCTTCTATGGATCAAGTCTTTCGTATTCCCTTATTCGCCATCTGTCTCTTCTATTTAGGCAGAATACCATATCCTCTGTTCAATCAGAAACTGAGAGAAACAAAAGCCGAGAAACTAGAAAGAAAAAAGCGGATGAAAGAAAAAAGAAAAGAAAGGCAGAAAAAAAGAAATGGAAAAACAACTTCGAAAACGAAGGATACTCAATTAGTTATAAAAACGAAGGATACTCAATTAGTTATACAAGAAAAGACTGACTTCCAGTTTACAAGAATCTTAGTTACTAAACTTTTTGATTCTAGACGATTCCATCGTCCATTACGGTATATCAAAAATAATCCACTGTACGAGGGTGCTGTACAAGACATTCCTGTACAAAATGAAATGGGACAATATTATTTTGGTACATGTCGAAGTGATGGAAAAAAAAGAATATCTTTTACATATGCACCTGTTTTCAAGCATTTTTTGGAATCGCTAGCAAAACAAATTGCTTTCGTATATCTTGTTTTGTTTAAGAAAAAAATGATATTAAGAAGATTATCTAAATTATTAAGAAGATTATCTAAATTATCTAAATTATCTAAATCTAAAAAATACCTATATAATAATTGGATTTATAGCAATGAACAAAAAAAGTACAACTTAATCAATGAATTGAGAAGTCGAATCAAAGTTCTAGAAGAGAAAGAGGGATTTCTTGCTCTAGATATGCTCGAAAAAAGAGCCAGATTATGTAATGATGAAAATGAGCAAGAATGTTTTTCTAAACAGAAGGATCCCCTTTTGAACGGACCAGATCGTAGTACAATGGACATATCAGAAATAAAGCGTTTATACAATTCTATAATTACAAAGAGGAAAGATCGATTAGATTCTAAATTAGATTCTAGAACTACAAAGAAGAAAGATCAATTAGAAAAAATGGAAAAATCAGAAAAGACGGAAGATCCCAAAGAAAAAAAAGAAAGGATAAAAAAATTAAAAAAATTAAAAAAATTAAAAAAATTTCGCATACTAATGGTAAATAAATTAACAAATACAGAATTGATGTCTCCCTCCGAGCGTTTATGGATAATGGAACGAATAGCAAGACTTCCGAGAAGATTGATCTACACAATAATTGCGACTGATCCAACTACTCAAAAATCAATAACTATACCAAAATTCGGAAAACTTATGATGGATCTTTTTGCTGATGAATATGAGGAAATGCAGAAAGATGTTCCTAAATGGCTAACGGACTTTATGGACGACGCGGAAGTGAATGAAGAAAGAGAGGTAAAAGATCCCGACAAAGATGAGGAAGAAAAGGAGGCGGAAGAAAAGGAGAAAAAAAAAGGCAAGGAAAAGTCCCAAGAATTATCGGAAATTGCTTTAAGAAAATTCAAACGCATTTTAATTTATACAATTGATGAGGATGATCTGCTTGAGGAGGAGAAGAAGGCGGCTAAGAAGGGTGATCTGCTTGAGGACGGGAAGAAGGCTGGTCAGCAATCCGATGAGGATGAAGAACCAGAAGAAGTGATTTTGCTACATTACGCGCAATTACCGGATTTTTTTCGAGATTTCATCAAAGGAAGCATGCGTGTTCTAAGACGTAAAACAGTTATTTGGGACCTGTATCAACCATATGCGCGTTCCCCGATTTTTTTGGATCGAACAGAAAACACGTTTTTTTCTTTTTTTCGAAGAATATTTTTTTCTGTTTTTGATATCTTTTTGAAACTCTTTGAAAAGATGAATATCATTTTTAGGAATTCGGTGGGGAGAAAATCAGAACGGAGAATCTCACAGGAGGAAGAGACAAAGGAAATGAATTTGGAAGAGCGAAAGAAAAACAAGAAGATGAAAAGAAAACAGAGCAAAGAAGAACGAGAAGAAAAACGTCAAGCAATAGCAGAAGCTTGGGATGTAGATGAATTAGGTCAACAAATAAGAGGTTTGACGTTATTAACCCATTCTTATCTTAGAAAATCCATTGTGTTACCTTCTTTGATAATAGCTAAAAATCTTGGCCGGATGGTATTATTCCAATCCCCCGAATGGGATGAGGATTTCAAGGAATGGCATAAAGAAATTCATGTTAAATGTACCTATGATGGTGTTGAATTATCAGAAACAGAATTTCCCGAAAATTGGTTAGACGATGGTATTCAGATAAAGATTCTATTTCCTTTCCGTTTGAAACCTTGGCGAAATAGAAAAAAACAACCAAGAAAATCTTGTTTTTTAACAGTTTTTGGAAAGGAAACAAACGTACCTTTTGGGTCTCCCCGAAGACAACCTTCCTTTTTTAGACCCATTTATAAAGAACTCCAAAAAAAAATGAGAGAAGTGAAAAAGAGATTTTTTCCGCTTTTCGAAGTTTCAAAAGAAAAAAAAGGAGGGATCATCCAAGAAGAAAATAAAAGAAAAGTATATGAACCGACTGAAAATGGAAAAGATTCAAAAATCAATAAGAATATTATTGACGAACCCACCATTGGAATCCGATCCATGAATTGGACAATTGAGTCACTGATAGAAAGAAAGATGCAAAATCTTTCTGATAGAACAATCAGAATCAGGAATGAAATAGAACAAATCACAAAAGAAAATAACAAAATACTTTTCATTTGTGATGATAAAAGACTGGAATCACAGAAACCTAATTGGAAGATATTCCAAAGAAAAAGTATTCGATTAATACGTAAATCACATTATTTTATAAAATTTTTCATTGAAAAAACATACATAAATATCTTGCTATGGATGATTAACAACCTTCCTAGGACTAGGAGAAATTCACAACTTTTCTTTGAATCAATAAGAAAAATGATCAATAAATTCATTTACAAGAATAAAACAAATCAAGAAGGAAGAAATGAAAGAGATAAAAATACAATGAACTTTTTTTCCATTCAAAAAAAGAATCATTCAAAAATGGATTATGACTTATCCTCCTTGTCCCAAGCATATGTATTTTACAAATTATCACAAAGCCCATTACTTAACAAGTATCACTTGAGATCTTTACTTCAATATCATGAGACCTATCCTTTTATTAAGGATCAAATCAAAGATTATTGTCGAGGGATATTTGATTCCAAATCAAGGCATAAGAAAATGACTAAGAGTGAATCGTGGAAAAACTGGTTAAGGAGTCATTATCAATACAATTTATCTCAGACCAAATGGTCCCAATTAGAACCGCAAGAATGGCGAAATAGAATCCATCAACATTGTATGATTCCAAATAAAGACTCAATGACATTGGATTCCTATAAAAAAGAAAAAGAGAATGTCATTGATTACGTGAAACAAAATTCCTATGGATTTGATTCATTCCCAAGTATAAAAGAAAAATCACAAAAACACTACAAATATGATCTTTTATCAAATAAATATATGAATTATGGGGATAAAAAGGACTTATCTAATTATCAATTTGTCAGTATAGCTGTCAGTATGGCTATTAGTGATCATCTAGAAGGTGCTTTTTGTCCATGGAAAAATCGAGATAGAAAATATTTTGATTGTAGAATTCTCCTTACAAAAAAGAGCAATATGGATACAAAAAAGAGCAATATGGATACCTATACCAAGAACAATAAACTGATAAAGACCTGGGCCAATACACTGATAAGTGGTTATAAAAATACTCAGACTGAAGAAGAAAGAATACAAAACAATTTGAACAAAGATGAAAAAGAAGATGAAAAAAAAGATCAAAAAAAAGATCAAAAAAAAGATCAAAAAAAAGATCAAAAAAAAGATCAAAAAAAAGATCAAAAAGAAGATGAAAAAAAAGATGAAAAAGAAGATGAAAAAGAAGATGAAAAAGAAGATGAAAAAGAATATCAAAAAGAATATCAAAAAGAATATCAAAAAGAAGATTTGGATAAAAAAAAAGATTTTTTGGATTGGAAAAAAATGAATAAAGAATGGAAAAGAAGGAATGAAGAAAGGGTTGTTGGATCAAATAGAGAATCTTGGTTCTTCCCACAATTGGTACTACTTTTGAATGCATATAAGAAGAAACCATGGATTACCCCAATCCAATTACTTCTTTCTGATTTGGATCCTTGTAAAGATACAAAAAATCAAGATACAAAAAATCAAGATAAAAAAAATCAAGATAAAAAAAATCAAGATACAAAAAATCAAGATACAAAAAATCAAGATACAAAAAATCAAGATACAAAAAATCAAGATACAAAAAATCAAGATACAAAAAACGGCAAAAAAAAGGAACCAGACCCTATTCAGGAAGGACAAACTTATTATGTAAAAAAAGATAACAAAGAAGAAGAAGATTTCATAATACAAGTCCGTTTTGGAGAATACCTAAGAAAAGCGTTAGGTGAAAAAGAGAAAAAGAAGGAAGTCAGAAAAGTAAACGACATACAAGACTTCGATTTCTTGGTGAAAAAATCTTTCCTTCATCAATTAAGATTGGATAACCCCTGGACCAATGAAAAAATAATAAATGCTATAGACGTGAGCTATCACCTCCTTAGAATGTGGAAAGAATATTTCAAGGAAAAGGAACAGGGAGTTCCTATATCCCGGAAAAGAAATCCAGAAAAAATGACTTTAGCCGCGATAGAAAAAAAAGAGTTGGATTGGGAACTAATGGACATGGTAAACGATCCAAGTGACAGTGTCCCCATTTTCTTAGAAGATAAATCTCTGATTTTCGAAGAATTTCATCTATGTCAGAAAATAGATGGGAAATCTATTTTATATCAAGTAATAAGTATAAATACCTCATTGGTCAATCAAAATCAGCATCAAACTCAGGATTTCCTTCGTCCTGAAGATATTCTATCTCCTAGACGTTGTAGAGAATTGCGAATTTTAAGTTCTTTCAATTACCCTAATTGGAATAGAAAGCCTTGGAATAGAAAGCCTTGGAATAGAAAGCCTTGGAATAGAAAGCCTTGGAATAGAAAGCGAAAGCCTTGGAATAGAAAGCGAAAGCCTTGGAATAGAAAGCCTTGGAATAGAAAGCCATTCTATGTAAATAAATATATGAATCGATTCGATTTAAATAAAGAAAACATAACAAACTCTGGCAATGAAGACGACATAACAAACTCTGGGCAATTATTCAATGTTTTCAATGAGGAGGAACTTAATACAGATGCAAATGAATTCGTTAAATGCAAATCTTTTCTTTGGCCCAATTACCGATTCGAAGATTTATTGTGTATGAATCGCTATTGGTTTGATACGAATAATGGAAGTCGTTTCAGTATGTTAAGGATACGTATGTATCCACAATTTAGAATTAAAAAAAGTCTATTTCCTATACCATACCTATGGATATAGGAATAAAGAAATTAGCAGAATTCTTAAAGACATTTTTCTTTCCTTAATACAGAAATGTATTATCTCCTTCTATCCAAATCAAATTTTCAATTTGATTTGGATAGAATAACAAAGTAGTATATGAATAAATCCAAGTTTTTGTGTGTACTAGATTCAAATAACTGGCATAATTCTGATTTTTTTATTTTTCCTGATCGGAAAAATCATCCATGAAAAAGAAAGAAAAAAGATAGAAAAATTTTGTTATTTATGGTCAAAAATTCATTCATTTCCATTATTCCACAAGAAGAAAACAAGGGTTCTGTTGAATTTCAAGTATTCAGTTTCACCAATAAGATACGGAGGCTTACTTCCCATTTAGAATTGCACAAAAAAGATTTTTTATCGGAAAGGGGTCTACGAAAAATTTTGGGAAAACGTCAACGGTTGCTGGCTTATTTGTCAAAGAAAAATCGAGTACGTTATAATAAATTAATTGGTCAGTTGGATATTCGGGAGCCACAAACTCGTTAATTTCATCGTTTGAATTTTATTTAGTAGTATTCGATTTTTCATTTTGATGAGCCTCACTTTGAGGAATTCATGGAATAATGAATTCAGGAAGAAAAGATATGACTGTACCGGTTACAAGAAAAGATCTCATGATAGTCAATATGGGTCCTCACCACCCATCAATGCATGGTGTTCTTCGACTAATCCTTACTCTCGATGGTGAAGATGTTATTGATTGTGAACCCATATTGGGCTATTTACACAGAGGAATGGAAAAAATAGCGGAAAACCGAACAATTATACAATATCTACCTTATGTAACACGGTGGGATTATTTAGCTACTATGTTCACAGAGGCAATAACGGTAAATGCACCAGAAAAATTGGAAAATGTTCAAGTACCTCAAAGAGCTAGCTATATCAGAGTAATTATGCTGGAATTGAGCCGTATAGCTTCTCATTTGTTATGGCTTGGACCTTTTATGGCAGATATCGGTGCACAGACTCCTTTCTTCTATATTTTCAGAGAAAGAGAATTGATATACAATCTATTCGAAGCCGCCACAGGTATGCGAATGATGCATAATTATTTCCGCATCGGAGGAGTAGCTGCTGATCTACCTTATGGATGGATAGAGAAATGTTTCGATTTCTGCGATTATTTTTTAACAGGAGTTGTTGAATATCAAAAACTTATTACACGGAATCCCATTTTTTTGGAACGAGTGGAAGGAGTGGGCATTATTGGTGGAGAAGAAGCAGTAAATTGGGGTTTATCCGGGCCGATGTTACGAGCTTCTGGAATCCAATGGGATCTTCGTAAAGTTGATAATTATGAGTGTTACAATGAATTCGATTGGGAAGTCCAATGGCAAAAAGAAGGAGATTCATTAGCTCGTTATTTAGTACGAATCGGTGAAATGAGGGAATCCATAAAAATGATTCAACAGGCTCTAGAAGGAATTCCTGGAGGACCCTATGAGAATTTAGAAGTCCGACGCTTTGATAGAGCAAAGAATTCCGAATGGAATGATTTTGCATATAGATTTATAAGTAAAAAACCTTCACCCAATTTTGAATTGTCGAAACAAGAACTTTATGTGAGAGTGGAAGCCCCAAAAGGGGAATTAGGGATTTATTTGATAGGAGATAATAGTGTTTTCCCCTGGAGATGGAAAATTCGTCCACCCGGTTTTATTAATTTGCAAATTCTTCCTCAGCTAGTTAAAAGAATGAAATTGGCTGATATCATGACGATATTAGGTAGTATAGATATCATTATGGGAGAAGTTGATCGTTGAAATGATAATTGATACGACAGAAGTACAAACTATCAATTCTTTTTCTACATCGGGATTTTTCAAAGAAGTATATGGACTGATATGGATTGTACCTATTTTTACCCTGATATTGGGAATCACAATAGGGGTACTAGTGATTGTTTGGTTAGAAAGACAAATATCTGCAGCGATCCAACAACGTATTGGTCCTGAATATGCTGGTCCGTTGGGAATTCTTCAAGCTATAGCAGATGGGACTAAACTACTTTTTAAAGAGGACCTCCTCCCGTCTCGAGGAGATATTCGTTTGTTTAGTGTCGGACCGTCTATAGCAGTCATATCAGTTCTACTAAGCTATTTAGTAATTCCTTTTGGGTATCGTCTTGTTTTAGCCGATCTCAGTATAGGTGTTTTTTTATGGATCGCCATTTCAAGTATTGCTCCTATTGGTCTTCTTATGTCAGGATATGGATCGAATAATAAATATTCCTTTTCAGGTGGTCTACGAGCTGCTGCTCAATCTATTAGTTATGAAATACCATTAACTCTATGTGTATTATCAATATCTCTACGTGTGATTCGTTGGAATATGAACTTTTACCTCTCTTTCTTCTAGAAATCAAAGAAAAAAAAGAGGTTCAATGTATTGAATAGATATTTTCATTTTTTTATTCAGCATTCGGGTTGATGAGTTAAACCAGATAGTTATATGAGTGAAACAAAACAGCTTATCAATTTGTAGTAAGAAGAAAAAATCTCATTCCCTATGTACAAGAATCAAGTTGAAGTAAACATAAGCAGCGTAAACTGTTTACCCCAAGATTGCGATTTTTTGATTAGTCATCATATCTTGAAGCGGGTGCAAACAAAAGATCAACTGTATGGAGTTTCTACTACTGTCTCGTATGTATTACCGGCGATCCATCAAAAGTCAGTGGACAGTTAGGAATACCAAGGTACACAAAGGATTAGTAATAGAGATAATGTAAGGTATCAAAAAAGAGGTTTTTCCACATAAAACGAATCATAATAAGGACTTGAAATTGGTAGAAATGATCAAGTAGTACTTCCCTACGATTCCGATCTAGAGTATGCTCCTATTCACTGATTAAAGAAATGACTATCAAGAACGAATTAATCCTTTATTTTTTTTTGAAGTACCCTCGACAGAAGAAGAGGAAAAAAGAAATGGAATGCCATAATGGAATGAATAATAAAAAAAAGATCTTTCTTTATTCTTTCTTTCCTCCATCCATATTCATACATATAGAATTCTTATCATGATTCATGAACTAATGCCTAATTCTTTATATTTATTGATTGATATAACGAGTATTTTATTGAAAGATTCAGTTATTACCGAACAAAGAGAGATTTTCATTATAAAGGATGAGATCAATTCGGAAGCACCTTTTTTATTATTCTAGCAGACAGAATCCCATTGGTCTAATTTGGGACTTTCCGATGTATCTTTATTCTGTCTACCCCCAAAGAAAGATGGCGATAATACCGAACTAGTCCTTACATTTTTTGTGGCCATAGAGGAGCCGTATGAAGCTGAGGTTTCATGTACGGTTTTGAAATAGCGATGAAAACAGTGATGTTATTATCGACTATGATTATCTAACAGTTCAAGTACAGTTGATATAGTTGAAGCACAGTCCAAATATGGTTTTTGGGGGTGGAATCTGTGGCGTCAGCCTATAGGGTTTCTAGTTTTTCTAATTTCTTCTCTAGCCGAATGTGAGAGATTGCCCTTTGATTTACCAGAAGCAGAGGAGGAATTAGTAGCAGGTTATCAAACCGAATATTCGGGTATCAAATATGCTCTCTTTTATCTTGCTTCTTATCTAAATTTATTAGTTTCTTCATTATTTGTCACAGTTCTTTACTTAGGTGGGTGGAATTTCTCTATTCCGTACATATCCATTCCTGAACTTTTCAGAATAAATAAAATGGCTGGAATTTTTGGAATGACAATTGATATCTTTATTACATTAGCTAAAGCTTATTTGTTTCTCTTCATTTCTATCACAACAAGATGGACTTTACCTAGGATGAGAATAGACCAGTTATTAAATCTTGGATGGAAATTTCTTTTACCTATTTCTCTAGGTAATCTGTTATTAACAACTTCTTCTCAACTTGTTTCACTATAAATAACAGAATACGATAACAAGATTTTCGATTCATAATCTATCTCAAACAAGAGAAAGAAACTTCCTTTTTTTCATGGATATTTACAATATGTTCCCTATGGTAACTGGGTTCATGAATTATGGTCAACAAACAATACGAGCTGCAAGGTACATTGGTCAAAGTTTCATAATTACCTTATCCCACACAAATCGTTTACCTGTCACTATTCAATATCCTTATGAAAAATCGATCATGTCAGAGCGTTTCCGGGGGCGAATCCACTTTGAATTTGATAAATGTATTGCTTGTGAAGTATGTGTTCGTGTATGCCCGATAGATCTACCCGTTGTTGATTGGAAATTGGAAAGAGATATTAAAAAGAAACAATTGCTTAATTATAGTATTGATTTCGGGGTTTGTATATTTTGTGGTAACTGTGTCGAGTATTGTCCAACAAACTGTTTATCAATGACTGAAGAATATGAACTTTCTACTTATGATCGTCATGAATTGAATTATAATCAAATTGCTTTGGGTCGATTACCAATCTCAATAATTGGAGATTACACAATTCAAACAGTTATGAATTCGACTCAAATCCAAATAGAAATCCTTTGATTTAAGAACGATTACTAATTACTAAGATTTTTTTTGATAGAAAAGATCCAAGCTTTTTTTGGTTAGTCAGTAACTACAAATAAAACTCATAACTATTGATTGTCGAGAATCACTGTTTGATTGAAACTGAGAATCTATTTTTCGTGATGGAATGATTTCGAAATATACAATTTGAACCACTATTCAAACTAGTCTTTTTTTCGAATAAAAAACTCTATTTACATTAATCCATATTTCCATTTCATTCTATGATAAATGTATCATAGACTATATTATATACAAGAAGAAAATAAGATAACCCCTTTTCCTTTCCTGGACCATTTAGTAAGGTCATGAGATATTTCAAGTTCTTTATTTTTTTTATACATAATGGATTTACCTGGACCAATACATGATATTCTTGTGGTATTTCTGGGATCAGTTCTTGTATTAGGAGGTCTAGGGGTAGTATTACTTACCAATCCAATTTATTCTGCCTTTTCGTTGGGATTGGTTCTTGTTTGTATATCCTTATTCTATATTTCATTGAACTCCTATTTTGTAGCTGCCGCGCAGTTCCTTATTTATGTGGGAGCCATAAATGTATTGATCATATTTGCTGTAATGTTCATGAATGGTTCAGAATATTCCAATGATTCCTATCTTTGGACCATTGGAGATGGGGTTACTTCACTGGTTTGTACAACTATTCTTTTTTCACTAATGACTACTATCCCAGATACATCATGGTACGGAATTCTTTGGACTACAAGATCAAACCAAATTATAGAACAGGACCTCGTAAATAACGTTCAACAAATTGGGATTCATTTAGCAACAGATTTTTTTCTTCCGTTTGAACTCATTTCTATAATTCTTTTAGTTTCCTTGATAGGTGCAATTACTATGGCTCGACAATAAGAAATACTTAGAATGATTCCAAATTCTAAGAATTTGCAATTCTAAATAAAAATTAAAAAATCCAAATTCTTATTTTTAGTTTTCTAGTTAGTTAGTTAAAAAATACACTCAATTTACTAATTCAATTAAATAAATTTTAAATAAATAAATTTTAAATAACAGAATAATAATAACAATATTAAAAAATAATAATAACAATATTAAAAACTTTCCTCATTCAAAGGAGTTAATCAATGATGTTTGAACATGTACTTTTTTTGAGTGTATATTTATTTTCCATTGGCCTTTATGGATTGATTACAAGTCGAAACATGGTTAGGGCACTTATGTGTCTTGAACTTATATTTAATTCGGTTAATATAAATCTTGTAATATTTTCTGATATGTTTGATAATCGACAATTAAAAGGAGAGATTTTCTCCATCTTTGTTATAGCTATTGCAGCTGCTGAAGCTGCTATTGGATTAGCAATTATTTCATCCATTTATCGTAACAGAAAATCAACTAGTATCAATCAATCGAATTTATTAAATAATTAGTTATATTTACCATATAGATAAGCCATCCAAATAAAGACACAAATAAAAAAAATGAAAATACTTCATTATTCTATCTTTTCATTTATTAATAAATACAAGAATTCTTATTCTTTTATTCTTTTTTGTTTATTTTAGTGTTTATTATTAATTGATTATTTATTTATTGAATTTCTAAACTGAATATATTATATTCTTATTGAAATAATCATAGCCAACAAATTGACATTAGTATGTGCAACTCAGATCGTTGAGATCAAATTCAAAGTCCTTTGGCTTTTTTATAAGCAAGTTCAATTATATTGATATATTGATTCTTCAATTTTTAATAAACCACTGCTTCATCTGATGTCTACAATATAATTGATTCGTTTACTACTTTGACCAGATCGAAAATTTTTTATGTTACAAATTAGAATTTAGAAATTCAATGTCACACTCAGTCAAAATTTATGATACCTGTATAGGGTGTACTCAATGTGTACGAGCTTGTCCTACAGATGTATTGGAAATGATACCTTGGGATGGATGTAAAGCCAAACAAATTGCTTCCGCACCAAGAACGGAAGATTGTGTAGGTTGTAAGAGATGCGAATCTGCCTGCCCAACAGATTTTTTAAGTGTCCGTGTTTATCTAGGACCTGAAACCACTCGTAGTATGGCTCTAGCTTATTGATACGTTACAAAAAGTTCCACTTGAATCATTTGATTCCTCTTTACCGAAAAAACCCGTACTTGATGAAATCTATAATTTCGAGCACGGGTTTTTCTGGTCAAAACGTATCTCGTTCTTATCATGAGTTATTTCCCTTGGTTAACAATACTTGTTGTTTTTCCCATATTCGCAGGTTCTTTCATTTTCTTTTTCCCTCATAAAGGGAATAAAATGTATCGATGGTATACTCTATGTATATGCTTGTTAGAACTTCTTATAACAGCTTATGTATTCTGTTATAATTTTCAATTTGATGATCCATTAATGCAATTGAAGGAAGATTTTCAATGGATAGATTTTTTTGATTTTCACTGGAGATTGGGAGTGGATGGACTCTCCATAGGACCTATTTTACTGACAGGATTTATTACTACTTTAGCCAGTTTAGCGGCTTGGCCAGTTACTCGAAATCCCCGATTGTTCTATTTTCTAATGTTAGCAATGTATAGCGGTCAAATAGGACTATTTTCTTCTCAAGATCTTTTACTTTTTTTTATTATGTGGGAGTTAGAATTAATTCCTGTTTACTTACTTTTATCCATGTGGGGGGGTAAGAAACGTCTTTACTCGGCTACTAAATTCATTTTATACACAGCAGGAGGCTCTATTTTTTTATTAACTGGAGTTTTAGGTATGGGTTTGTATGGTTCCAATAAACCAACATTAGATTTTGAAAGATTAATTAATCAGTCATATCCTATCGTGTTAGAAATAATGTTTTCTATTGGGTTCCTTATTGCGTATGCTGTCAAATTACCGGTTATACCGCTACACACATGGTTACCAGATACTCACGGAGAAGCACATTACAGTACATGTATGTTGTTAGCTGGTATTTTATTAAAAATGGGAGCATATGGATTAATTCGGATTAATATGGAATTATTACCCCACGCTCATTCTATATTTTCTCCTTGGTTGGTAATAATAGGAACGATACAGATTATTTATGGAGCTTCAACTTCTCTTGGTCAACGCAATTTAAAAAAGAGAATAGCATATTCTTCTGTATCTCATATGGGTTTCATAGCTATAGGAATTGGTTCTATAACTGACATGGGGCTAAATGGAGCCATTTTACAAATGCTTTCTCATGGATTTATTGGTGTTGCACTTTTTTTCTTGGTGGGAACGAGTTGTGATAGAATGCGTCTTATTTATCTTGAAGAAATGGGAGGAATATCTATCTCAATGCCGAAAATATTTACTATGTTCAGTAGTTTCTCGATGGCCTCTCTTGCATTACCAGGAATGAGCGGTTTTGTTGCAGAATTTGTAGTATTTCTGGGATTGATTACCAGTCAAAAATATCTTTTAATGCCAAAAATGATAATTACTTTTGGAATGGCTATTGGAATAATATTAACTCCTATTTATTTATTATCTATGTTACGTCAGATGTTCTATGGATACAAGTTATTTCACGTTTTAAACTCGAATTTTTTTGATTCGGATTCTGGATCACGAGAACTCTTCCTTTCAATCTGTCTTTTTTTACCAATAATAGGAATTGGTATTTATCCTGATTTTGTTCTCTCATTATCAGTTGAGAGAGTACAAACTATCTTATTTAGTTATTATCATGGATAGTCTTTCATTTATTCATTTTAAAAAGAAGTTCTATAATTTATTGATTTGAAGATCTTTTGTTTTATTCCATAATGAAAAAACCTCAATTAGAAAAAATTCTAATTAGATAGGTACATCTTGAGTTTTTGAGAATTATTTAGATGATTCTCAAAAACTCATAAAAAAAATTTAGATATGTATAGAAAATTCTTTTATCTTTTATATTCTTTATATAGAAAAAGAATATTCTAATTATATCTTAAATTGCTTTCTATCTAGTATTTTTTTTTCTATCTAATATTTTCCAATATATAGAATAGAATCTATTCAATTATATATGAATCTGAATGAATGAACCATAGCTATGTAAACCTATTCCTAAGAGATTGATGCCAAAATAGCATATCCAAATAAGAACAAATCCGATAGAAGCTACAAGCGCAGAATTCTTACCTTTCCAATTTTGATTCGTTCTAATATGTAAATAAATTGCAAATATAGTCCAAGTAATAAATGCCCAAGTTTCCTTAGGATCCCAATTCCAATAGGATCCCCAGATTTCATTAGCCCATACTGCTCCACAAAGAATACCTACGGTTAAAAAGATAAATCCGAAGCTAATAACACGATAACTCCAATAATCCAAACGCTCAATTAATTCATATTTGTAATAATTTACAAATACAGGGAAAAAGTTCTTTTTCAAAATATTTGTCTTTTCATTCCAATAGTGAATCTTACCACTAGAAAAAGGGTTAATCTTTTTTCGAAATGTAATAATTAGAAGAGTAACTGATAATAAAGATCCACATAAAAGAGCTGCGTAACTCAATAACATCATACTTACATGCATCATTAACCACTGAGATTGCAGAGCAGGCACTAATATTTTGGATTCGTGCATTTCAGTTGAGAGACCCGATGTGGCAAAGCCTTGAGTCAAAATGGTACTGGATGCAGTTATTGTGCCTAACTCATTTTTATGATTCCGAGTCTTAGGAATTATATGAATAATACAGAAACTACATGAAAGAAAGATTAAAGACTCGTATAAATTACTTAACGGAAAATGCCCCGAATAAATCCAACGAGAAATTAGTAATCCTGTAGTAGAGAAAAAAGTAGCTATCATTCCTTTTTCTGAGGAATTACGTAACTCAACAATTTCACGAACTGATAAGGTCATCAAGTGAATCGTAATGACAATTGAAATGATTGAAAAAGAGATATGAGTTAATATATGTTCTAAAGTTATAAATATCATAAAAGAGTTCCTATTGCAGAATTTATAATTTAAAAAAATTGTTAAATATATTTTAGAATCTATTGTACCTTTTTTAGAGCATGCCGCCACTCGGACTCGAACCGAGATACACTGGGTACTGCTTCCTAAGAGCAGCGTGTCTACCAATTTCACCATGGCGGCTTATTTGAAATAATAAGCTTATTTATGACCAATCGTCAAGATTCAAAGTTTCTATTTGAAATAGAAAACTTTAGAATCGATAAAGAAAGAAAAGATTTGTTTCACTTTATATTGAAATTTGAAATCTTCAATAAAGTAAGTTTTGCTTCGGGAATATGGTTCTTGTTAAAAGAAATTTCTCCCTACTACTTAAATATAGCAAAAACTACTTAAGTATAGCAAAACAGAGGAAAACAGAAAACCTTGGGAATCGCTTTTTTTAACCTGATCTATAAAATTCATAATTTTTTTTCTCACTTTATTTGTTTCTCATTTATCCGATTTTCTGTATCAAAAATGAAAGAACTTCATGTTTATCACAATAAATACAAAGAATTTAATTTTCTTTAATCATTTAATATATTATTTAATTTAATATGTTATCATTTAATATATTAGTAGAATAAAAAATAAAAAAAGGAAAGAATAATTCTTATTGTGCATATTATTTAAGATTTATGATAATATTTATAAAACCAATTCCAATTTTGAACTTTTGATAAACATATTTGATAAATATGTAATAATAAAGAAAAAAGGAATTCAATCCTTATTAAAGTTCTATTATACTTTTCACAATAGAAAAATTTTTCCATATTTTTTCTATTGTGAACAATTTATTAAACTAGGTAAATATCTAATAAGTAAGTATCTAGTAAGTAAGCATCTAAAATTAACTAAATGTATGGTTAGTTTAGAAAAGATTTTTACTCTTTTTATTCTGTATCTTTATTATGTATATATTTTATTTCGTATGGTATATATCTTATCTCATATGTAGGAAAAGAATCTGATAATTAATTCTAATTAGAACCCAGTTTAAATATAACTATATATTAATAATCTAGATATTAATAACCTAATTTTGATATTACTATTTTATATTATTATTATATATAGTTTTATATAATTATTATATATAAATTATTATATATGAACTAGTATTAATATATTAAATACAATGCAATTTAAAAAATAAAAATGGGTTTAACTTAATCTTAATTGAACTTAATCTTAATGCGAATTATTTATTTGAAAATTAAAAAAAGGGAAGTTCTTTAGTCTATAACATCTCAATCTTTATCTATTGATTGAATAAGTTATTGCACAAAAAAACCAAAACCAAAAATTTTATTATTTGGTTGTTCTTTAATAAAACTTTTTGAATTCCCAATATAAACTGATTTTGCTAAAGAAGAAACTTTTACTGCAGTTAAATATCCTTTTTTTCTCCAGATATTTCTACGAATACGTTTTTTTGACATAGAGGTACGCTTTTTTGGAACTGCCATTGAAAGAAAGTTATTGATTTTTATTGTTTTATGTGAAAGACATTTATTGTTCAAAAAAAAAAAGAATTATTCATATAAAATATTATATATTTTAAATATTATATATTTTATTCTTATAATTGGGAAAACCTTTTTTTTATATTTAATGATTTTTTGATATTTATTGTTTTTTTACTTGAATTTACAAATACAATAGATATATGCATGTATATCCGATATCTAAATGTAAGACAAATAGAAAGCAAGGATAAAAGAATACAATAAAAGGAGAATTTGGTTAAGTTCAGAATAGAAAAATTAATAAAAACAAGGATACAAAAGATAAATACAAGAATAGATAAGACGAAATACGCCCACCTCCTATATATTTGATTCCTTCTCCTATAAAAAAACCTGCAATACCAACCCCATTTGGAATTCCATCAATTATACGTCTATCAAAAAATTCAGTGAATTTACTTAATCTTCTTATACCCGATGTAAAAACGTTAGTATAAAGAATGTCTATGTAACCGAGATTATATGACCAATTGTATATCGTATTTTGTATTTGATCCAAGAAACTTCTTTTAACACGCCTTTTTAGAAATGAATTAATCAAATATAAATTCTGAAAAAAAGAATAAACAGATCCATAGAAAATGTATGCTATGCATAGTCCAAAAGTTGCTATACTTACTGAAAAAATTGCATTTTGAAAAAATTCATATGAATTTACACAATAATTTGAACTTTCAACGAAAAAGTTTGTTGATGAAGTTAACCATTTTGATAATATATCAAGATATATTCCTTTTTCATCAAAGTAAATTCCTATTGATCCAATGAACGCAGTAAATAATACTAATAGTAGAAGAGGGAATAGCATAGTATTGTCCAATTCATGAGGATATATAGAGGTGTATTTATTTCCAAAGTAAGTATTAAAGTGGCGTATCTTATTTTTTACATTATTCTCTTTATCCTTTGAAAAGAAGGATACCTTGTTATTCATTGTTGATAAAGACAAATTGGTATTTGTTTTGTTCGATGTATTTTTACCCCATAGAGATATTGAATAGAATGAACTACTTTTAGTACTACTGTAATTTTGAAAATGAACACGCAAATATCCATCAAAAGTAAGTAAATATACTCGAAACATATAAAATGCCGTTAATCCCGCTGTGAAGTAAGCTATTATTCCGAAAATTATAGAATGCAACCAACTATCACTAAGAATTTCATCTTTAGACCAAAAACAAGCAAGGGGTGGAATACCACAAAGAGAGAGTGTACCCAATAAAAAAGCAGTTCTTGTAATTGGAACATATTTAGTTAATCCACCCATAAGAACAATATTTTGACTTTTACCTGGTGAATATCCAACAATAGGTTCCATTGAATGAATAATGGATCCAGATCCTAAGAACAGTAAAGCCTTAGAATAAGCATGGGTGATCAAATGAAATAAAGCAGCCCGATACGAACCTATACCTAAACCTAGTATAATGTAACCTAATTGAGACATTGTAGAATAGGCTAAGCTTCTTTTAATGTCTTTCTGAGCAAGAGCCAAAGTAGCTCCTAACAATAATGTTATTACACCTATTGAAGAAATAATATTCATTATATAAGGTGTGATTAAGAAAAGAGGAAACAATCGAGCTACAAGAAAAATCCCCGCAGCTACCATGGTAGCTGCGTGTATAAGGGCAGAAATAGGAGTAGGTCCTTCCATGGCATCAGGTAACCATATGTGAAGGGGAAATTGCGCGGATTTAGCAATTGCACCAACAAATAATAAAAAGGCACATAAGGTAGTAAATAAAGAATTTACTCCATTATTGTTAATTAAATTAATAGTTATTTCAAATAAATCTCGAAATTCAAAACTGCCTGTTACCCAATAAAAACCTAAAATTCCTAATAATAAACCAAAATCACCTACACGATTAGTTACAAAAGCTTTTTGACAGGCATTTGCAGCGAGTGGTCGTGTAAACCAAAATCCTATTAATAAATAGGAACACACTCCCACTATTTCCCAAAAAATATAAATTTGTATCAAATTTGAACTTGTAACTAGTCCTAACATAGAAGCATTAAAAAGATTCAAATAAGCAAAAAATCTCAAATATCCTTGGTCATGAGACATATAATTGTCACTATAGATAAGAACCGTGATTCCGACAGTAGTAATAAGTACTAACATAATTGAGGTAAGTGAATCAATCAAGTATCCAAACTCTAAAGAGAAATTGTTATTAATGGTCCAAGACCATAAATATTGATAAATAAAACTTCCATTTATTTGTTGAATAGACAGATTGAAGGAAAATATCATAGTTATACTTAAGAATAAAATACTTGAAAAAGCCCATATGCGACGAATATTTTTTGTTGTTGTCGGAATAAGTAAAAGTCCAAGTCCTATTAATATAGGAACTGGAAGTGAAAGAAAAGGTATTATCCATGCATATTGATATATATGTTCCATAAGATATAGAGAAATTAATTGTTAATTGATATTTTTTCCGAGAATTTAAAGTAGTTTCGGATTCACCAATTCTTATCAATTCTTATCTTTTAAAAATTTAAAAAAGAGAGTATATAAAAAGGAAATAAAAGAATAAGAAAAGAAGAGGTCAGACAATAAAATTTTAAGTCAAATATATAAATTTAATATATAGATTTAAATTTTAAATTCTTTGTACTTTTTTTGATATGAAAATATTTCCTTTAAAATAAAATTTATTTATTTAAAATTTATTTAATTGAATTAGTAAATTGAGTGTATTTTTTAACTAACTAACTAGAAAACTAAAAATAAGAATTTGGATTTTTTAATTTTTATTTAGAATTGCAAATTCTTAGAATTTGGAATCATTCTAAGTATTTCTTATTGTCGAGCCATAGTAATTGCACCTATCAAGGAAACTAAAAGAATTATAGAAATGAGTTCAAACGGAAGAAAAAAATCTGTTGCTAAATGAATCCCAATTTGTTGAACGTTATTTACGAGGTCCTGTTCTATAATTTGGTTTGATCTTGTAGTCCAAAGAATTCCGTACCATGATGTATCTGGGATAGTAGTCATTAGTGAAAAAAGAATAGTTGTACAAACCAGTGAAGTAACCCCATCTCCAATGGTCCAAAGATAGGAATCATTGGAATATTCTGAACCATTCATGAACATTACAGCAAATATGATCAATACATTTATGGCTCCCACATAAATAAGGAACTGCGCGGCAGCTACAAAATAGGAGTTCAATGAAATATAGAATAAGGATATACAAACAAGAACCAATCCCAACGAAAAGGCAGAATAAATTGGATTGGTAAGTAATACTACCCCTAGACCTCCTAATACAAGAACTGATCCCAGAAATACCACAAGAATATCATGTATTGGTCCAGGTAAATCCATTATGTATAAAAAAAATAAAGAACTTGAAATATCTCATGACCTTACTAAATGGTCCAGGAAAGGAAAAGGGGTTATCTTATTTTCTTCTTGTATATAATATAGTCTATGATACATTTATCATAGAATGAAATGGAAATATGGATTAATGTAAATAGAGTTTTTTATTCGAAAAAAAGACTAGTTTGAATAGTGGTTCAAATTGTATATTTCGAAATCATTCCATCACGAAAAATAGATTCTCAGTTTCAATCAAACAGTGATTCTCGACAATCAATAGTTATGAGTTTTATTTGTAGTTACTGACTAACCAAAAAAAGCTTGGATCTTTTCTATCAAAAAAAATCTTAGTAATTAGTAATCGTTCTTAAATCAAAGGATTTCTATTTGGATTTGAGTCGAATTCATAACTGTTTGAATTGTGTAATCTCCAATTATTGAGATTGGTAATCGACCCAAAGCAATTTGATTATAATTCAATTCATGACGATCATAAGTAGAAAGTTCATATTCTTCAGTCATTGATAAACAGTTTGTTGGACAATACTCGACACAGTTACCACAAAATATACAAACCCCGAAATCAATACTATAATTAAGCAATTGTTTCTTTTTAATATCTCTTTCCAATTTCCAATCAACAACGGGTAGATCTATCGGGCATACACGAACACATACTTCACAAGCAATACATTTATCAAATTCAAAGTGGATTCGCCCCCGGAAACGCTCTGACATGATCGATTTTTCATAAGGATATTGAATAGTGACAGGTAAACGATTTGTGTGGGATAAGGTAATTATGAAACTTTGACCAATGTACCTTGCAGCTCGTATTGTTTGTTGACCATAATTCATGAACCCAGTTACCATAGGGAACATATTGTAAATATCCATGAAAAAAAGGAAGTTTCTTTCTCTTGTTTGAGATAGATTATGAATCGAAAATCTTGTTATCGTATTCTGTTATTTATAGTGAAACAAGTTGAGAAGAAGTTGTTAATAACAGATTACCTAGAGAAATAGGTAAAAGAAATTTCCATCCAAGATTTAATAACTGGTCTATTCTCATCCTAGGTAAAGTCCATCTTGTTGTGATAGAAATGAAGAGAAACAAATAAGCTTTAGCTAATGTAATAAAGATATCAATTGTCATTCCAAAAATTCCAGCCATTTTATTTATTCTGAAAAGTTCAGGAATGGATATGTACGGAATAGAGAAATTCCACCCACCTAAGTAAAGAACTGTGACAAATAATGAAGAAACTAATAAATTTAGATAAGAAGCAAGATAAAAGAGAGCATATTTGATACCCGAATATTCGGTTTGATAACCTGCTACTAATTCCTCCTCTGCTTCTGGTAAATCAAAGGGCAATCTCTCACATTCGGCTAGAGAAGAAATTAGAAAAACTAGAAACCCTATAGGCTGACGCCACAGATTCCACCCCCAAAAACCATATTTGGACTGTGCTTCAACTATATCAACTGTACTTGAACTGTTAGATAATCATAGTCGATAATAACATCACTGTTTTCATCGCTATTTCAAAACCGTACATGAAACCTCAGCTTCATACGGCTCCTCTATGGCCACAAAAAATGTAAGGACTAGTTCGGTATTATCGCCATCTTTCTTTGGGGGTAGACAGAATAAAGATACATCGGAAAGTCCCAAATTAGACCAATGGGATTCTGTCTGCTAGAATAATAAAAAAGGTGCTTCCGAATTGATCTCATCCTTTATAATGAAAATCTCTCTTTGTTCGGTAATAACTGAATCTTTCAATAAAATACTCGTTATATCAATCAATAAATATAAAGAATTAGGCATTAGTTCATGAATCATGATAAGAATTCTATATGTATGAATATGGATGGAGGAAAGAAAGAATAAAGAAAGATCTTTTTTTTATTATTCATTCCATTATGGCATTCCATTTCTTTTTTCCTCTTCTTCTGTCGAGGGTACTTCAAAAAAAAATAAAGGATTAATTCGTTCTTGATAGTCATTTCTTTAATCAGTGAATAGGAGCATACTCTAGATCGGAATCGTAGGGAAGTACTACTTGATCATTTCTACCAATTTCAAGTCCTTATTATGATTCGTTTTATGTGGAAAAACCTCTTTTTTGATACCTTACATTATCTCTATTACTAATCCTTTGTGTACCTTGGTATTCCTAACTGTCCACTGACTTTTGATGGATCGCCGGTAATACATACGAGACAGTAGTAGAAACTCCATACAGTTGATCTTTTGTTTGCACCCGCTTCAAGATATGATGACTAATCAAAAAATCGCAATCTTGGGGTAAACAGTTTACGCTGCTTATGTTTACTTCAACTTGATTCTTGTACATAGGGAATGAGATTTTTTCTTCTTACTACAAATTGATAAGCTGTTTTGTTTCACTCATATAACTATCTGGTTTAACTCATCAACCCGAATGCTGAATAAAAAAATGAAAATATCTATTCAATACATTGAACCTCTTTTTTTTCTTTGATTTCTAGAAGAAAGAGAGGTAAAAGTTCATATTCCAACGAATCACACGTAGAGATATTGATAATACACATAGAGTTAATGGTATTTCATAACTAATAGATTGAGCAGCAGCTCGTAGACCACCTGAAAAGGAATATTTATTATTCGATCCATATCCTGACATAAGAAGACCAATAGGAGCAATACTTGAAATGGCGATCCATAAAAAAACACCTATACTGAGATCGGCTAAAACAAGACGATACCCAAAAGGAATTACTAAATAGCTTAGTAGAACTGATATGACTGCTATAGACGGTCCGACACTAAACAAACGAATATCTCCTCGAGACGGGAGGAGGTCCTCTTTAAAAAGTAGTTTAGTCCCATCTGCTATAGCTTGAAGAATTCCCAACGGACCAGCATATTCAGGACCAATACGTTGTTGGATCGCTGCAGATATTTGTCTTTCTAACCAAACAATCACTAGTACCCCTATTGTGATTCCCAATATCAGGGTAAAAATAGGTACAATCCATATCAGTCCATATACTTCTTTGAAAAATCCCGATGTAGAAAAAGAATTGATAGTTTGTACTTCTGTCGTATCAATTATCATTTCAACGATCAACTTCTCCCATAATGATATCTATACTACCTAATATCGTCATGATATCAGCCAATTTCATTCTTTTAACTAGCTGAGGAAGAATTTGCAAATTAATAAAACCGGGTGGACGAATTTTCCATCTCCAGGGGAAAACACTATTATCTCCTATCAAATAAATCCCTAATTCCCCTTTTGGGGCTTCCACTCTCACATAAAGTTCTTGTTTCGACAATTCAAAATTGGGTGAAGGTTTTTTACTTATAAATCTATATGCAAAATCATTCCATTCGGAATTCTTTGCTCTATCAAAGCGTCGGACTTCTAAATTCTCATAGGGTCCTCCAGGAATTCCTTCTAGAGCCTGTTGAATCATTTTTATGGATTCCCTCATTTCACCGATTCGTACTAAATAACGAGCTAATGAATCTCCTTCTTTTTGCCATTGGACTTCCCAATCGAATTCATTGTAACACTCATAATTATCAACTTTACGAAGATCCCATTGGATTCCAGAAGCTCGTAACATCGGCCCGGATAAACCCCAATTTACTGCTTCTTCTCCACCAATAATGCCCACTCCTTCCACTCGTTCCAAAAAAATGGGATTCCGTGTAATAAGTTTTTGATATTCAACAACTCCTGTTAAAAAATAATCGCAGAAATCGAAACATTTCTCTATCCATCCATAAGGTAGATCAGCAGCTACTCCTCCGATGCGGAAATAATTATGCATCATTCGCATACCTGTGGCGGCTTCGAATAGATTGTATATCAATTCTCTTTCTCTGAAAATATAGAAGAAAGGAGTCTGTGCACCGATATCTGCCATAAAAGGTCCAAGCCATAACAAATGAGAAGCTATACGGCTCAATTCCAGCATAATTACTCTGATATAGCTAGCTCTTTGAGGTACTTGAACATTTTCCAATTTTTCTGGTGCATTTACCGTTATTGCCTCTGTGAACATAGTAGCTAAATAATCCCACCGTGTTACATAAGGTAGATATTGTATAATTGTTCGGTTTTCCGCTATTTTTTCCATTCCTCTGTGTAAATAGCCCAATATGGGTTCACAATCAATAACATCTTCACCATCGAGAGTAAGGATTAGTCGAAGAACACCATGCATTGATGGGTGGTGAGGACCCATATTGACTATCATGAGATCTTTTCTTGTAACCGGTACAGTCATATCTTTTCTTCCTGAATTCATTATTCCATGAATTCCTCAAAGTGAGGCTCATCAAAATGAAAAATCGAATACTACTAAATAAAATTCAAACGATGAAATTAACGAGTTTGTGGCTCCCGAATATCCAACTGACCAATTAATTTATTATAACGTACTCGATTTTTCTTTGACAAATAAGCCAGCAACCGTTGACGTTTTCCCAAAATTTTTCGTAGACCCCTTTCCGATAAAAAATCTTTTTTGTGCAATTCTAAATGGGAAGTAAGCCTCCGTATCTTATTGGTGAAACTGAATACTTGAAATTCAACAGAACCCTTGTTTTCTTCTTGTGGAATAATGGAAATGAATGAATTTTTGACCATAAATAACAAAATTTTTCTATCTTTTTTCTTTCTTTTTCATGGATGATTTTTCCGATCAGGAAAAATAAAAAAATCAGAATTATGCCAGTTATTTGAATCTAGTACACACAAAAACTTGGATTTATTCATATACTACTTTGTTATTCTATCCAAATCAAATTGAAAATTTGATTTGGATAGAAGGAGATAATACATTTCTGTATTAAGGAAAGAAAAATGTCTTTAAGAATTCTGCTAATTTCTTTATTCCTATATCCATAGGTATGGTATAGGAAATAGACTTTTTTTAATTCTAAATTGTGGATACATACGTATCCTTAACATACTGAAACGACTTCCATTATTCGTATCAAACCAATAGCGATTCATACACAATAAATCTTCGAATCGGTAATTGGGCCAAAGAAAAGATTTGCATTTAACGAATTCATTTGCATCTGTATTAAGTTCCTCCTCATTGAAAACATTGAATAATTGCCCAGAGTTTGTTATGTCGTCTTCATTGCCAGAGTTTGTTATGTTTTCTTTATTTAAATCGAATCGATTCATATATTTATTTACATAGAATGGCTTTCTATTCCAAGGCTTTCTATTCCAAGGCTTTCGCTTTCTATTCCAAGGCTTTCGCTTTCTATTCCAAGGCTTTCTATTCCAAGGCTTTCTATTCCAAGGCTTTCTATTCCAAGGCTTTCTATTCCAATTAGGGTAATTGAAAGAACTTAAAATTCGCAATTCTCTACAACGTCTAGGAGATAGAATATCTTCAGGACGAAGGAAATCCTGAGTTTGATGCTGATTTTGATTGACCAATGAGGTATTTATACTTATTACTTGATATAAAATAGATTTCCCATCTATTTTCTGACATAGATGAAATTCTTCGAAAATCAGAGATTTATCTTCTAAGAAAATGGGGACACTGTCACTTGGATCGTTTACCATGTCCATTAGTTCCCAATCCAACTCTTTTTTTTCTATCGCGGCTAAAGTCATTTTTTCTGGATTTCTTTTCCGGGATATAGGAACTCCCTGTTCCTTTTCCTTGAAATATTCTTTCCACATTCTAAGGAGGTGATAGCTCACGTCTATAGCATTTATTATTTTTTCATTGGTCCAGGGGTTATCCAATCTTAATTGATGAAGGAAAGATTTTTTCACCAAGAAATCGAAGTCTTGTATGTCGTTTACTTTTCTGACTTCCTTCTTTTTCTCTTTTTCACCTAACGCTTTTCTTAGGTATTCTCCAAAACGGACTTGTATTATGAAATCTTCTTCTTCTTTGTTATCTTTTTTTACATAATAAGTTTGTCCTTCCTGAATAGGGTCTGGTTCCTTTTTTTTGCCGTTTTTTGTATCTTGATTTTTTGTATCTTGATTTTTTGTATCTTGATTTTTTGTATCTTGATTTTTTGTATCTTGATTTTTTGTATCTTGATTTTTTTTATCTTGATTTTTTTTATCTTGATTTTTTGTATCTTGATTTTTTGTATCTTTACAAGGATCCAAATCAGAAAGAAGTAATTGGATTGGGGTAATCCATGGTTTCTTCTTATATGCATTCAAAAGTAGTACCAATTGTGGGAAGAACCAAGATTCTCTATTTGATCCAACAACCCTTTCTTCATTCCTTCTTTTCCATTCTTTATTCATTTTTTTCCAATCCAAAAAATCTTTTTTTTTATCCAAATCTTCTTTTTGATATTCTTTTTGATATTCTTTTTGATATTCTTTTTCATCTTCTTTTTCATCTTCTTTTTCATCTTCTTTTTCATCTTTTTTTTCATCTTCTTTTTGATCTTTTTTTTGATCTTTTTTTTGATCTTTTTTTTGATCTTTTTTTTGATCTTTTTTTTGATCTTTTTTTTCATCTTCTTTTTCATCTTTGTTCAAATTGTTTTGTATTCTTTCTTCTTCAGTCTGAGTATTTTTATAACCACTTATCAGTGTATTGGCCCAGGTCTTTATCAGTTTATTGTTCTTGGTATAGGTATCCATATTGCTCTTTTTTGTATCCATATTGCTCTTTTTTGTAAGGAGAATTCTACAATCAAAATATTTTCTATCTCGATTTTTCCATGGACAAAAAGCACCTTCTAGATGATCACTAATAGCCATACTGACAGCTATACTGACAAATTGATAATTAGATAAGTCCTTTTTATCCCCATAATTCATATATTTATTTGATAAAAGATCATATTTGTAGTGTTTTTGTGATTTTTCTTTTATACTTGGGAATGAATCAAATCCATAGGAATTTTGTTTCACGTAATCAATGACATTCTCTTTTTCTTTTTTATAGGAATCCAATGTCATTGAGTCTTTATTTGGAATCATACAATGTTGATGGATTCTATTTCGCCATTCTTGCGGTTCTAATTGGGACCATTTGGTCTGAGATAAATTGTATTGATAATGACTCCTTAACCAGTTTTTCCACGATTCACTCTTAGTCATTTTCTTATGCCTTGATTTGGAATCAAATATCCCTCGACAATAATCTTTGATTTGATCCTTAATAAAAGGATAGGTCTCATGATATTGAAGTAAAGATCTCAAGTGATACTTGTTAAGTAATGGGCTTTGTGATAATTTGTAAAATACATATGCTTGGGACAAGGAGGATAAGTCATAATCCATTTTTGAATGATTCTTTTTTTGAATGGAAAAAAAGTTCATTGTATTTTTATCTCTTTCATTTCTTCCTTCTTGATTTGTTTTATTCTTGTAAATGAATTTATTGATCATTTTTCTTATTGATTCAAAGAAAAGTTGTGAATTTCTCCTAGTCCTAGGAAGGTTGTTAATCATCCATAGCAAGATATTTATGTATGTTTTTTCAATGAAAAATTTTATAAAATAATGTGATTTACGTATTAATCGAATACTTTTTCTTTGGAATATCTTCCAATTAGGTTTCTGTGATTCCAGTCTTTTATCATCACAAATGAAAAGTATTTTGTTATTTTCTTTTGTGATTTGTTCTATTTCATTCCTGATTCTGATTGTTCTATCAGAAAGATTTTGCATCTTTCTTTCTATCAGTGACTCAATTGTCCAATTCATGGATCGGATTCCAATGGTGGGTTCGTCAATAATATTCTTATTGATTTTTGAATCTTTTCCATTTTCAGTCGGTTCATATACTTTTCTTTTATTTTCTTCTTGGATGATCCCTCCTTTTTTTTCTTTTGAAACTTCGAAAAGCGGAAAAAATCTCTTTTTCACTTCTCTCATTTTTTTTTGGAGTTCTTTATAAATGGGTCTAAAAAAGGAAGGTTGTCTTCGGGGAGACCCAAAAGGTACGTTTGTTTCCTTTCCAAAAACTGTTAAAAAACAAGATTTTCTTGGTTGTTTTTTTCTATTTCGCCAAGGTTTCAAACGGAAAGGAAATAGAATCTTTATCTGAATACCATCGTCTAACCAATTTTCGGGAAATTCTGTTTCTGATAATTCAACACCATCATAGGTACATTTAACATGAATTTCTTTATGCCATTCCTTGAAATCCTCATCCCATTCGGGGGATTGGAATAATACCATCCGGCCAAGATTTTTAGCTATTATCAAAGAAGGTAACACAATGGATTTTCTAAGATAAGAATGGGTTAATAACGTCAAACCTCTTATTTGTTGACCTAATTCATCTACATCCCAAGCTTCTGCTATTGCTTGACGTTTTTCTTCTCGTTCTTCTTTGCTCTGTTTTCTTTTCATCTTCTTGTTTTTCTTTCGCTCTTCCAAATTCATTTCCTTTGTCTCTTCCTCCTGTGAGATTCTCCGTTCTGATTTTCTCCCCACCGAATTCCTAAAAATGATATTCATCTTTTCAAAGAGTTTCAAAAAGATATCAAAAACAGAAAAAAATATTCTTCGAAAAAAAGAAAAAAACGTGTTTTCTGTTCGATCCAAAAAAATCGGGGAACGCGCATATGGTTGATACAGGTCCCAAATAACTGTTTTACGTCTTAGAACACGCATGCTTCCTTTGATGAAATCTCGAAAAAAATCCGGTAATTGCGCGTAATGTAGCAAAATCACTTCTTCTGGTTCTTCATCCTCATCGGATTGCTGACCAGCCTTCTTCCCGTCCTCAAGCAGATCACCCTTCTTAGCCGCCTTCTTCTCCTCCTCAAGCAGATCATCCTCATCAATTGTATAAATTAAAATGCGTTTGAATTTTCTTAAAGCAATTTCCGATAATTCTTGGGACTTTTCCTTGCCTTTTTTTTTCTCCTTTTCTTCCGCCTCCTTTTCTTCCTCATCTTTGTCGGGATCTTTTACCTCTCTTTCTTCATTCACTTCCGCGTCGTCCATAAAGTCCGTTAGCCATTTAGGAACATCTTTCTGCATTTCCTCATATTCATCAGCAAAAAGATCCATCATAAGTTTTCCGAATTTTGGTATAGTTATTGATTTTTGAGTAGTTGGATCAGTCGCAATTATTGTGTAGATCAATCTTCTCGGAAGTCTTGCTATTCGTTCCATTATCCATAAACGCTCGGAGGGAGACATCAATTCTGTATTTGTTAATTTATTTACCATTAGTATGCGAAATTTTTTTAATTTTTTTAATTTTTTTAATTTTTTTATCCTTTCTTTTTTTTCTTTGGGATCTTCCGTCTTTTCTGATTTTTCCATTTTTTCTAATTGATCTTTCTTCTTTGTAGTTCTAGAATCTAATTTAGAATCTAATCGATCTTTCCTCTTTGTAATTATAGAATTGTATAAACGCTTTATTTCTGATATGTCCATTGTACTACGATCTGGTCCGTTCAAAAGGGGATCCTTCTGTTTAGAAAAACATTCTTGCTCATTTTCATCATTACATAATCTGGCTCTTTTTTCGAGCATATCTAGAGCAAGAAATCCCTCTTTCTCTTCTAGAACTTTGATTCGACTTCTCAATTCATTGATTAAGTTGTACTTTTTTTGTTCATTGCTATAAATCCAATTATTATATAGGTATTTTTTAGATTTAGATAATTTAGATAATTTAGATAATCTTCTTAATAATTTAGATAATCTTCTTAATATCATTTTTTTCTTAAACAAAACAAGATATACGAAAGCAATTTGTTTTGCTAGCGATTCCAAAAAATGCTTGAAAACAGGTGCATATGTAAAAGATATTCTTTTTTTTCCATCACTTCGACATGTACCAAAATAATATTGTCCCATTTCATTTTGTACAGGAATGTCTTGTACAGCACCCTCGTACAGTGGATTATTTTTGATATACCGTAATGGACGATGGAATCGTCTAGAATCAAAAAGTTTAGTAACTAAGATTCTTGTAAACTGGAAGTCAGTCTTTTCTTGTATAACTAATTGAGTATCCTTCGTTTTTATAACTAATTGAGTATCCTTCGTTTTCGAAGTTGTTTTTCCATTTCTTTTTTTCTGCCTTTCTTTTCTTTTTTCTTTCATCCGCTTTTTTCTTTCTAGTTTCTCGGCTTTTGTTTCTCTCAGTTTCTGATTGAACAGAGGATATGGTATTCTGCCTAAATAGAAGAGACAGATGGCGAATAAGGGAATACGAAAGACTTGATCCATAGAAGATATACATGTCCAGTCTAACAGAGTGTACTTCCAATGCAACACAAGGCCCTTATACTTCTTCGATCCATAAGCATAAGCATAAGTTTGCCGTATCCAGAATAATACCAATCCAAGGCATTTTGTTAATAAAATTTGACCAATGAACCAAGCAACAAAACTACTTGTTACAAATAAAATCTTGTTGTTGCATCGAAACATATAAATGTTGACTAATCTGGCTAACGTTGAACTTGGTAAAATGAAATGATTTAATAATTGAAAAATGAGATTATTCAGGAATACACGTTGAATGCTGAAATTACGCATTGAATTTCGGGTAGTAAGTCCATATTCATAATCCAAAAAGTCCTCGTAAGATAAGAAATGAAAGAAAAGATACAGTACAACTAGGATAGTTATTGTATGAGGCTGACTCAATGCTAGATGCAGAGGTAAATAATACACTGATACGAACATTATGAGTTGCCCGACAACAAAACCTGTTGTCGATGCAACATCTGTCTCGGTCCCTTCTTCCATAACCCGAGTTTGAATAAGAAAGAAAAAAGAGGGTCCTATGGAGAATGTGGTCAAAAATCCATAATATAGTCCGACTACGACGACCGATTGAGCTATTTTACTGCATAAAGATTTTAAAATTATGATTGTCATATTTGAATTTTCTCCTTTTTTGTA